GCCAGCGTAGCTTAAGTAAAGCATAACACTGAAGATGTTAAGATGAGCCCTAGAAAGCTCCGTAAGCACAAAAGCTTGGTCCTGACTTTACTATCAGCTTTGGTTAGATTTATACATGCAAGTATCCGCATCCCTGTGAGAATGCCCTATATATTCCCCACACGGAAAAAAGGAGCAGGCATTAGGCACGGCCCGAGTGCCAGCCCAAAACGCCTTGCTTAGCCACACCCCTAAGGGACTTCAGCAGTAATAGACATTAAGCCATGAGTGAAAACTTGACTTAGTTAAACCAAGAGGGCCGGTTAAACTCGTGCCAGCCACCGCGGTTATACGAGAGGCCCAAGTTGATAAATGCCGGCGTAAAAAGTGGTTAGTTACACAATCTACTAAAGCCAAACATCTTCAAAACTGTCATACGTTCTCGAGGACAGGAAGCTCTTCTACGAAAGTGGCTTTAAATTATACACTCCACGAAAGCTAGGAAACAAACTGGGATTAGATACCCCACTATGCCTAGCCTTAAACACAGGTGACTACTTTACACCTATCGCTTGCCAGGGAACTACGAGCCCCAGCTTAAAACCCAAAGGACTTGGCGGTGCTTTAGACCCCCCTAGAGGAGCCTGTTCTAGAACCGATAACCCCCGTTCAACCTCACCCTCTCTTGTCTTTCCCGCCTATATACCGCCGTCGTCAGCTTACCCTATGAAGGTCTCACAGTAAGCAGAATTGGTACAACCCAAAACGCCAGGTCGAGGTGTAGCGTACGAGAGGGGAAGAAATGGGCTACATTCACTGAACCAGTGAACAACGGATGATGCATTGAAATAAATATCTAAAGGAGGATTTAGCAGTAAGAGGAGAAACAGAGAGTCCCTCTGAAACTGGCCCTGAAGCGCGCACACACCGCCCGTCACTCTCCCCAAAACAAATACACACATAAATAAGAAAAAATGAAAATAAAGGGGAGGCAAGTCGTAACATGGTAAGTGTACCGGAAGGTGCACTTGGAAAAACCAGAGTGTAGCTAAAACAGTATAGCATCTCCCTTACACCGAGAAGATACCTGTGCAAATCAGGTCACACTGAACATAACCTCTCAAAAGCTAGCCCGCCCTCCCAAAATCAACAAACAACATTAATAAGCCCACAACCACACACACCACAAAACAAATCATTTTTCCCCCTTAGTATGGGTGACAGAAAAGGAACAAGGCGCCATAGAAAAAGTACCGTAAGGGAATGCTGAAAGAGAAATGAAAAAACCCAGTAAAGAGTAAAAAAGTAGAGATATTTACTCGTACCTTTTGCATCATGAACTAGTTAGTAAATATCGAGCAAAGTGTGCTTTAGTTTGAAACCCCGAAACTTGGCGAGCTACTCCAGGACAGCCTATTATAGGGCCAACCCGTCTCTGTGGCAAAAGAGTGGGAAGATCTTAGAGTAGAGGTGACAGACCTACCGAGCCTAGTTATAGCTGGTTGCCTACAAAATGAATAGAAGTTCAGCCCCTCAATTTCTTTACTCCTCCCTGGTTAACACCACAAAGTGACAACAAGAAAACAAGATGGTTATTCAAAGGGGGAACAGCCCCTCTGAACAAAGACACAACTTTAATAGGAGGCAAAAGATCAAAAGACCATAAAGCATGTACCTAGGTGGGCCTAAAAGCAGCCAACCCCATAGAAAGCGTTAAAGCTCAAGTACCCTGCCACTTATAATTAAGACACCACTATCTTAAGCCCCTTTATACATTAGTAGGCCTTTCCATGCAAACATGGAAAAGATAATGCTAGCATGAGTAATCAGAGGAGCAAGATCCTCTCCTGGCACCTGTTTACACCAGAACGAACATGCACTGAAAATTAACGCCCCCAATGAAAGAGGGCCCTGAGAAATATTAGAATAACCAAGAAATACTCTCAAAACAAAAGCGTTAACCCGACACAGGAGTGCCAAAGGAAAGACTAAAAGAAAAAGAAGGAACTCGGCAAACACTGGCCTCGCCTGTTTACCAAAAACATCGCCTCTTGCAATTAAGCATATAAGAGGTCCCGCCTGCCCTGTGACTCACTAGTTTAACGGCCGCGGTATTTTGACCGTGCGAAGGTAGCGTAATCACTTGTCTTTTAAATGAAGACCTGTATGAATGGCATAACGAGGGCTAAGCTGTCTCCTTTTTCCAGTCAATGAAATTAATCTTCCCGTGCAGAAGCGGGAATTTAAACATAAGACGAGAAGACCCTATGGAGCTTCAGACAAAAGGCAGCTCATGTTAAAATAACTAGATAAACAAAACAAATTAAATGACCCCTGCCCTCATGTTTTTGGTTGGGGCGACCGCGGGGGAACAAAAATCCCCCATGTGGAATAGGAATCTTTCCTCAAGACCAGAGCTACAGCTCTAATAAGCAGAATTTCTGACCAACAAGACCCGGCAAAGCCGATCAACGGACCGAGTTACCCTAGGGATAACAGCGCAATCCCCTTTTAGAGCCCATATCGACAAGGGGGTTTACGACCTCGATGTTGGATCAGGACATCCTAATGGTGCAGCMGCTATTAAGGGTTCGTTTGTTCAACGATTAAAGTCCTACGTGATCTGAGTTCAGACCGGAGTAATCCAGGTCAGTTTCTATCTATGTAATGCTCTTTTCTAGTACGAAAGGACCGAAAAGAGGAGGCCAATGCCACAGGCACACCTCACTCCTACCTGCTGAATACAGCTAAAATAGGTAAAGGGACATACCCCCAATGCCGGAGAAAAAAAGGCAAGTTAAAGTGGCAGAGCCCGGAAATATGCAAAAGGCCTAAGCCCTTTAAACAGAGGTTCAAGTCCTCTCTTTAACTATGATAACAATTATCCTCACCCACATTCTCAACCCCCTTGCATACATTGTCCCTGTATTATTAGCTGTTGCATTCCTCACACTTCTAGAACGAAAAGTCCTAGGGTACATGCAACTACGAAAAGGCCCCAATGTAGTCGGCCCATATGGCCTCCTTCAACCTATTGCTGATGGTGTTAAACTATTTATTAAGGAGCCTGTTCGCCCCTCCACTGCATCACCTCTGTTATTCTTAATTGCCCCCATCCTTGCACTAACTCTTGCCTTAACCCTTTGAGCCCCCATCCCACTTCCCCACCCAGTCACAGATATTAATCTAAGCATTCTATTCATTTTAGCCCTCTCAAGCCTAGCAGTTTACTCAATCCTGGGCTCAGGCTGAGCCTCCAACTCAAAATATGCCCTAATTGGAGCCCTCCGAGCAGTAGCCCAGACAATTTCATATGAAGTAAGCCTAGGTCTGATCCTATTAAGTGCCATCATTTTCACAGGAGGATTCACCCTGCAAACATTTAATATCACCCAAGAAAGCATCTGACTTTTATTCCCTGCCTGACCCCTTGCTGCAATATGATACATTTCTACACTGGCAGAAACAAATCGAGCACCCTTTGACCTCACAGAGGGAGAGTCTGAGCTTGTCTCTGGGTTCAATGTTGAGTATGCAGGAGGCCCCTTTGCCCTATTTTTTCTTGCAGAATATGCCAATATTCTTTTGATAAACACACTTTCTGCGACCTTATTTCTTGGGGCCTCTCACCTTCCACACCTCCCAGAACTAACCTCTGTTAACCTAATAACTAAAGCTGCATTTCTTTCAGTGCTCTTTCTCTGAGTACGGGCCTCCTACCCTCGATTCCGTTATGACCAGCTCATACACCTGATCTGAAAAAACTTCCTTCCCTTAACACTAGCCCTTGTTATCTGACATCTTGCACTCCCACTTGCCCTTGCAGGCCTCCCCCCTCAAGGCTAACATGGAGCCGTGCCTGAAGCAAAGGGCCACTTTGATAGAGTGAATAATGAGGGTTAAAGTCCCCCCGACTCCTTAGAAAGAAGGGACTCGAACCCTACCTGAAGAGATCAAAACTCTTAGTGCTTCCACTACACCACTTCCTAGCAAGGTCAGCTAAGTAAGCTTTTGGGCCCATACCCCAAACATGTTGGTTAAAATCCTTCCCTTGCTAATGAACCCCTACATTATAGCATTCCTTTATCTTTGCCTGATCCTAGGTACTACAATTACTGTCTCTAGCTCCCACTGGCTACTTGCATGAATGGGACTAGAAATCAACACCCTGGCTATTATCCCCCTAATGGCACAAAGCCATCACCCCCGAGCCACAGAAGCAGCTACAAAATACTTCTTAACTCAAGCAACTGCTGCAGCAACACTGCTGTTTGCAAGTATTACCAATGCCTGATTAACGGGACAATGAGATATTAAACTCATAACTCATCCAATTCCTACCACTATGATCCTACTCGCGCTATCTCTTAAAATTGGGCTAGCTCCCCTTCACACCTGACTGCCAGAAGTGCTTCAAGGACTTGACCTGCTTACAGGACTTGTCCTCTCCACCTGACAAAAACTTGCACCCTTCAGCCTCCTCCTGCAAATTCCTGCCTACAGCCAAGACCTACTAATTCTTATAGGGTTGGCATCAACCCTCGTTGGAGGATGAGGAGGCCTAAACCAAACACAGTTACGGAAGATCCTTGCATACTCATCAATTGCACATCTAGGGTGAATATTAATCATTATCCAATTCTCTCCTTCACTAACTCTCCTGGCACTTGTTACATACCTAGTTATAACCACCTCAACATTCCTTATCCTAAACTTTAACGACTCAAAAAGCATTAATGCTCTTGCAACATCGTGGGCAAAAGCACCCCTAATAACAGCAATAGCCCCTATCCTACTACTATCCTTAGGCGGGCTCCCCCCAATAACAGGCTTCATACCAAAATGACTAATCTTGCAGGAACTGACAAAACAACAACTACCCATAACAGCTGTAATTGCAGCTCTAACAGCCTTGCTCAGTCTTTACTTTTACTTACGACTTTGCTACGCAATAACCCTTACAATTACACCAAACAACTTAGCAGGCACAGCCCTATGACGACTATGCCCATCTCACCCCTCCCTTGTTCTTTCCACAGCCACACTCATGGCAATCCTCCTTCTCCCACTTACCCCAGCAGTAACAGCCCTCCTTAATCTTTAAAAGAGGCTTAGGATAGCACAAGACCAAAGGCCTTCAAAGCCTTAAGCGGGAGTGAAAATCTCCCAGCCTCTGAATAAGACTTGCAGGACACTAACCCACATCTTCTGCATGCAAAACAGACACTTTAATTAAGCTAAAGCCTTACTAGATGGGAAGGCCTCGATCCTACAAACTCTTAGTTAACAGCTAAGTGCCCTAACCAGCGAGCATCCATCTACTTTCCCCCGCCTGCCAAAGACAAAGGCGGGGGAAAGCCCCGGCAGATCTCACTCTGCAACTTAAGATTTGCAATCTAATATGTGGAACACCTCAAGGCTTGGTAAAAAGAGGACTCAAACCTCTGTACATGGGGCTACAACCCACCACTTAAACACTCAGCCATTTTACCTGTGGCAATCACACGCTGATTTTTCTCGACCAACCATAAAGACATTGGCACCCTATACCTTATTTTCGGTGCCTGAGCAGGAATAGTAGGGACTGCCCTCAGCCTACTCATCCGAGCTGAATTAAGTCAACCTGGAGCTCTTCTAGGGGACGACCAAATTTACAATGTAATTGTTACTGCACATGCCTTTGTAATAATTTTCTTTATAGTAATACCAATTATGATCGGGGGCTTTGGGAACTGACTTATTCCCCTAATGATCGGTGCCCCAGATATAGCCTTTCCTCGAATGAATAACATAAGCTTTTGACTTCTCCCCCCTTCATTCCTTCTCCTTCTTGCATCTTCTGGTGTTGAAGCGGGGGCCGGAACTGGCTGAACAGTATACCCCCCTCTGGCAGGGAACCTTGCACATGCAGGAGCTTCTGTTGACTTAACTATTTTCTCCCTCCACCTAGCAGGTATTTCATCAATTCTCGGGGCAATTAATTTCATTACAACCATTCTAAACATGAAACCCCCTGCCATCTCACAGTATCAAACACCTCTGTTTGTATGAGCTGTTCTTATTACGGCAGTCCTCCTACTTCTCTCCCTCCCTGTTCTTGCGGCTGGCATCACAATGCTACTAACAGACCGAAACCTTAACACAACCTTCTTTGACCCATCAGGTGGAGGGGATCCCATTCTTTACCAGCACCTATTCTGATTCTTTGGCCACCCTGAAGTATACATTCTCATCCTGCCCGGATTTGGAATAATCTCCCACATCGTTGCATACTATGCAGGCAAAAAAGAACCATTTGGTTACATAGGAATAGTGTGGGCTATAATGGCCATTGGCCTGCTTGGTTTCATTGTATGAGCACATCATATGTTTACTGTCGGGATGGATGTAGACACACGAGCCTACTTCACATCAGCAACAATGATTATTGCCATTCCAACTGGTGTAAAAGTCTTCAGCTGACTTGCCACCCTTCATGGAGGAGCCATCAAATGAGAAACCCCACTGCTATGATCACTTGGTTTTATTTTCCTTTTCACTGTAGGAGGGCTGACAGGCATTGTTCTAGCCAACTCATCTCTTGACATTATGCTACATGACACCTACTATGTAGTAGCCCACTTCCACTATGTTCTGTCTATGGGGGCAGTATTTGCCATCATAGCAGGCTTTGTTCACTGATTCCCCCTTCTCTCAGGGTATACCCTACACAGCACATGATCAAAAATTCACTTTGGTGTAATATTTGTTGGTGTAAACCTGACTTTCTTCCCACAACACTTCCTAGGATTAGCAGGCATGCCACGACGGTACTCAGACTACCCAGATGCCTACACTCTGTGAAATACAGTATCATCCCTAGGCTCTCTAATCTCCCTCACCGCTGTCATTATGTTCCTGTTTATTATCTGAGAAGCATTTGCTGCTAAACGTGTTGTGTCAGGAGTTGAACTCACTGCCACAAACATTGAATGACTGCATGGCTGCCCTCCACCTTACCACACATTCGAGGAGCCTGCCTTTGTTCAAGTTCAACAGGCCCACTAACGAGAAAGGGAGGACTCGAACCCCCATAAACTGGTTTCAAGCCAGCCACAAAACCCTTCTGTCACTTTCTTAATAAGATACTAGTATAGCTGATAATACACTGCTTTGTCAAGGCAGAATCGTGGGTTAAACCCCCACGTATCTTAACTTAATGGCCCACCCCTCACAATTAGGTTTCCAAGATGCAGCATCACCCGTTATAGAAGAACTTCTTCACTTTCATGATCATGCCCTAATAATTGTTTTTCTTATTAGCACCCTTGTTCTTTACATTATTGTGGCAATAGTCTCCACACGCCTCACAAATATATATATTCTAGACTCCCAAGAAATCGAAATCATCTGAACTATTCTTCCTGCAATCATTCTTATTCTAATTGCCCTCCCCTCCCTACGAATTTTGTACCTTATGGATGAAATTAATAATCCACATCTCACAGTCAAAGCAATTGGACACCAGTGATACTGAAGCTATGAATATACTGACTACCAAGAAATCGCCTTTGACTCATACATAGTCCCCACACAAGATTTAGCACCAGGACAATTCCGGCTACTAGAAGTAGACCACCGAATGGTTGTCCCAACAGAAGCCCCAGTTCGAGTGCTAGTTACAGCAGAAGATGTCCTACACTCATGAGCAGTCCCTGCCCTGGGGGTAAAAATGGATGCAGTCCCAGGACGACTAAACCAAACAGCCTTTATTGCCTCCCGCCCTGGGGTTTTCTATGGCCAATGCTCAGAAATCTGTGGTGCAAATCACAGTTTCATACCCATCGTAGTAGAAGCAGTACCTCTAAAATACTTCCAAGACTGATCAACACTAATGCTTGAAGACGCCTCACTAAGAAGCTAAACAGGGCTATAGCGTCAGCCTTTTAAGCTGAAGATTGGTGCCCCCCAACCACCCTTAGTGACATGCCTCAGTTAAACCCCGCCCCTTGGTTTGCCATTTTAGTCTTCTCTTGACTTGTTTTCCTAACAATTGTTGTGCCAAAAGTCCTTAACTATACCTTCCCTAATGAACCTACACCCCAAAGCACTCAAATCCCTAAAACAGACCCCTGAACCTGACCATGATAACAAGCTTCTTTGACCAATTTATAAGCCCTACCTATTTAGGCATCCCTCTTATGGGCCTTGCTTTTGTCCTGCCCTGACTTCTATTCCCATCCCCTGCTCCCCGATGAATTAACAACCGATTCCTTACACTTCAAGGATGATTCATCAACCGCTTCACATCCCAACTTCTATCTCCAATAAATGTAGGAGGCCACAACTGAGCCCTTATCTTAGCCTCATTAATAACATTCCTGCTCTCCCTGAACATACTAGGCCTTTTACCCTACACATTTACACCAACTACTCAACTATCTTTAAACATAGGGCTTGCTGTCCCCCTATGACTTGCCACTGTAATTATTGGCCTACGGAATCAACCAACAGCTGCGCTTGGACACTTACTACCAGAAGGTACCCCAGTGCCACTTATCCCAGTACTGATTATTATCGAAACAATTAGCCTGTTTATTCGACCCCTTGCACTTGGCGTTCGACTAACAGCCAACCTGACAGCAGGCCACCTACTAATGCAACTAATTGCAACTGCAGCCTTTGTGTTAATACCAATGATGCCAACAGTAGCCATCCTTACTTCTATTGTCCTACTCCTTCTTACAATTCTAGAAGTTGCTGTTGCTATAATTCAAGCATATGTTTTCGTCCTACTCCTAAGCCTCTATCTACAAGAAAATGTTTATGGCCCACCAAGCACATGCATACCACATAGTAGACCCCAGCCCATGACCTCTAACAGGAGCAGTTGCTGCTCTTCTGATAACCTCAGGCCTTGCCATTTGATTCCACTACAATAAAGTCTCCCTTATAGTACTAGGGACTATTCTTCTGCTACTAACAATATTCCAATGATGACGAGACATTGTCCGAGAAGGCACATATCAAGGACACCACACCCCTCCTGTCCAAAAAGGGCTCCGATATGGCATAATCTTATTCATTACATCAGAAGTATTCTTCTTCCTTGGCTTTTTCTGAGCCTTCTTCCATGCCAGCCTGGCCCCTACACCTGAAATTGGGGGATGCTGGCCTCCAACAGGCATTACCCCACTAGACCCCTTTGGGGTCCCCCTATTAAACACTGCAGTCCTCTTAGCCTCGGGGGTAACAGTAACATGAGCCCACCATAGCATCATAGAGGGTGAACGAAAACAAGCTATCCAAGGGCTTGCCTTAACTATTCTACTAGGCTGCTACTTCACCTTTTTACAAGCGATAGAGTACTATGAAGCGCCTTTTACAATTGCAGACGGAGTCTATGGCTCAACTTTCTTTGTAGCCACAGGCTTCCATGGCCTCCATGTCATTATTGGAACCTCCTTCCTTGCTGTCTGCCTCCTTCGACAAATCAACTACCATTTTACAATAGAACACCACTTTGGCTTTGAAGCAGCAGCTTGATACTGACACTTTGTCGACGTAGTCTGACTATTCCTTTATATCTCTATCTACTGATGAGGATCCTATCTTTCTAGTACTAATGTCAGTATTAGTGACTTCCAATCACCAGGTCTTGGTTAAAATCCAAGGAAAGATAATGAATCTGATTATAACAGTAATTTTTATTGCCGTTGCCCTATCCACCATCCTAGCAGTTGTCTCCTTCTGACTGCCCCTAATTACACCAGACCAAGAAAAACTATCACCCTATGAGTGTGGATTTGACCCCATTGGGTCCGCCCGCTTGCCCTTTTCAATACGGTTCTTTTTAGTGGCAATCTTGTTCCTTCTATTTGACCTTGAAATTGCACTACTTCTTCCTCTACCCTGAGGAGATCAGCTCCCAGACCCAACAATCACATTCTTCTGGGCAGCTCTCGTGCTAGTACTACTAACCCTTGGCCTAATTTATGAGTGACTACAAGGCGGGCTTGAATGAGCTGAATAGGCAATTATTTTAATTAAAATATTTGATTTCGGCTCAAAAGCTCGTGGTTAAAGTCCACAATTGCCTAATGACCCCTACACAATTTACATCTTCCCTAACCTTTTTAATAGCTCTAGCAGGTCTTACATTCTACCGGACTCACCTTCTCTCAGCCCTTCTATGCCTGGAGGCAATAATACTCTCCCTGTTTGTAGCCCTCTCAGCATGAACAATACACCTAGACATATCAAGCTTCTCAGCCTCTCCTTTACTCCTTCTTGCATTTTCTGCATGTGAAGCCAGTGCAGGGCTAGCCCTATTAGTAGCCACTGCTCGCACACATGGAACAGACCACATACAAAGCCTAAATCTCCTAAAATGCTAAAAATCCTAATCCCAACAATTATGCTAGTACCTACTACTTGACTTGCCCCAAGTAAAATAATCTGACCAACAGCCCTAATACATAGCCTAATTATTGCCTTTATTAGCCTCTCCTGACTATGCAGCTCAGGGGACACAGGATGATCCTCCCTAAGCCACTTTATAGCCCTTGACCCCCTTTCCTCCCCACTTCTAGTTCTAACCTGCTGACTTCTCCCACTAATAATTCTGGCCAGCCAGAATCACACAGCAGGGGAACCAGAAAACCGCCAACGAATATACATTTCACTCCTCACCTCCTTACAAATCTTCCTTATCATAGCCTTCTCAGCAACAGAAGTTATTCTGTTCTACATTATATTTGAAGCAACCCTTGTCCCCACCCTTCTGTTAATTACCCGCTGAGGAAACCAAGCAGAACGCCTAAATGCAGGAACGTACTTCTTGTTCTACACTCTTGCAGGATCCCTCCCCCTGCTTGTTGCCCTCCTTCTTCTACAAAACACTACAGGCACACTGTCTCTTCTAACACTCCAATATGCACCTGCACTACCAATACTGACAACAGGGGACAAAATTTGATGAGCAGGCTGTCTACTAGCCTTCCTAGTAAAAATACCTCTATATGGAATACACCTTTGGCTCCCAAAAGCCCATGTAGAGGCACCCATTGCTGGCTCAATAGTCCTTGCAGCTGTGCTTCTTAAGCTAGGGGGCTATGGGATGATACGAATAATAATTGTACTTGAACCCCTTACCAAAGAACTAAGCTACCCTTTCATTATCCTTGCACTATGAGGTGTAATCATAACAGGCTCAATCTGCTTACGACAGACAGATCTTAAGTCCCTAATTGCCTACTCATCTGTTGGGCACATAGGACTTGTTGCAGGAGGTATTCTAATCCAAACACCATGAGGGTTCACAGGAGCTCTAATCCTCATGATTGCACACGGCCTAACATCTTCTGCCTTATTCTGTCTTGCCAACACTAACTATGAACGAACCCACACCCGAACAATGATCCTTGCCCGAGGCATACAAGTTGTTTTACCCCTAATAACAACCTGATGATTCATTGCAAGCCTAGCAAACCTAGCACTCCCTCCTCTCCCAAACCTGATAGGGGAACTAATAATTATTACTTCCCTCTTCAACTGATCCTGAGCTACAATTGCCCTTACAGGTACTGGCACACTAATCACTGCAGGCTATTCTCTGTATATGTTCCTTATAACACAACGAGGGCCAATTCCCCAACATATCATTGCCCTAGACCCCTCCCACACCCGAGAACACCTGCTCCTCGCACTCCACCTTCTTCCTCTCCTTCTGCTAATTTCAAAACCCGAACTAATCTGAGGATGAACATTCTGTAGACATAGTTTAATAAAAATCTTAGATTGTGATTCTAAAGACAGAGGTTAAAACCCTCTTGTCCACCGAGAGAGGCTTGCAAGCAACGAAGACTGCTAACCCTCGTACCCTCGGTTGAATTCCGGAGCTCCCTCACATGCTTTTAAAGGATAACAGCTCATCCATTGGTCTTAGGAACCAAAAACTCTTGGTGCAAATCCAAGTAAAAGCTATGCACCCTACACCACTAATAATAACCTCAAGTCTGCTTATTATTTTTGCCCTACTTTCCTACCCCCTTCTCACCACACTCTCCCCAACCCCTAAGCCAGCTAACTGAGCCGAAACCCATGTAAAAACAGCAGTAAAACTTGCATTCTTTGTCAGCCTCCTACCCCTGTTTCTTTTCATTGCAGAGGGGGCTGAAACTGTAATCACCAACTGAACCTGAATAAATACACTAATCTTTGACATCAACATCAGCCTTAAATTTGACTTTTACTCCCTGATTTTTACCCCTGTTGCACTATATGTCACCTGATCAATCCTAGAGTTTGCCCTGTGATACATACACTCAGACCCATACATAAATCGCTTCTTCAAATACCTCCTAACCTTTCTCATTGCCATGATCATTCTTGTAACAGCTAACAACATATTCCAAATCTTCATTGGATGGGAAGGTGTAGGCATTATGTCCTTCCTTCTCATTGGCTGATGGTACGGCCGAGCAGATGCAAACACTGCAGCACTACAGGCAGTCCTCTACAACCGCGTAGGAGATATTGGGCTTATCTTTGCCATAGCCTGAATAGCAACTAACCTTAACTCCTGAGAATTTCAGCAAATCTTCCTAACAACACACAACCTGGACCTCACTTACCCCCTGCTAGGCCTAATTCTAGCTGCCACAGGAAAATCTGCTCAATTTGGACTCCACCCATGGCTTCCATCAGCCATGGAGGGTCCTACGCCGGTATCTGCCCTACTTCATTCAAGCACAATAGTGGTTGCCGGAATTTTCCTTCTCATCCGAATAAGCCCCCTTATAGACAACAACCCTGTAATTTTAACCACATGCCTATGTCTAGGGGCCCTAACCACCCTTTTTACTGCAACCTGTGCTTTAACCCAAAATGATATCAAAAAAATTGTTGCCTTCTCAACCTCCAGCCAGCTGGGCCTAATAATAGTCACAATTGGACTAAACCAGCCCCACCTTGCCTTCCTCCACATCTGCACCCATGCCTTCTTTAAAGCCATGCTCTTCCTCTGCTCTGGTTCCATTATCCACAGCCTAAATGATGAACAAGACATTCGTAAAATGGGAGGAATACACCACCTTGCCCCCTTTACCTCATCCTGCCTCACAATTGGGAGCCTTGCACTAACAGGCACCCCCTTCCTTGCTGGCTTCTTCTCCAAAGATGCCATCATCGAAGCCCTAAATACCTCCCACATCAATGCCTGAGCCCTCATCCTAACCCTAATTGCCACATCCTTCACTGCCATCTACAGCCTACGTGTTGTATTCTTTGTTTCTATGGGTCACCCTCGCTTTAGTTCCCTCTCCCCAATTAATGAAAACAACCCACATGTAATCAACCCTATCAAACGACTTGCATGAGGAAGCATTTTAGCTGGACTTATCATTACCTCAAACATCATTCTCCCAAAAACCCCTGTTATAACAATGCCTTCATCCCTAAAACTTGCAGCACTCATTGTAACAATCATTGGCCTCCTAACAGCCCTAGAACTTGCCAGCCTAACTGCCAAACAATTTACCCCCCACCCAACTCTGCCCCTCCACCACTTCTCAAACATGCTTGGGTTCTTCCCAGCAATCATCCACCGACTTCCCCCGAAAATAAACCTTCTTCTAGGCCAATATGTTGCATCCCAAATGGTAGATCAAACATGGTTAGAAAAATCCGGACCAAAAGCCGTCTACACAACCAACCTCCCTCTCATCTCAACCACAAGCAACCTACAACAAGGAATGATTAAAACCTTCCTTGCTCTATTCTTCCTAACCTTTGCATTAGCTCTGCTCCTTTTAAAAGCCTAAACCGCCCGGAGTGCCCCCCGGCTAGAGCCCCGGCATACTTCCAACACCACAAACAATGTCAACAGCAAAGTCCAAGCAGCAATTACCAGCATCCCGCCCCCTGACAAATACAGCCCTGCTACCCCAGTCATGTCTGCCCGCACTAAAGAAAACATTCCAGCATCACCTCCCTCTAAAGAAAGCCCAACACCTTCACCAAACATGTAGTACCAAATAGAAACCCCCGCTACTAGAACATAAACTGCCACTTTCCACCCAACTTCACGACTCCCTAGGGTTTCAGGATAGGGATCAGCAGCCAGTGCTGCTGAATATGCAAACACTACTAGCATCCCCCCGAGATAGATCAAAAATAAAATCAGTGCCAAAAAGGAAGCACCTTGTACAACCAATAGCCCACAGCTCATCCCTGCCATGCACACAACCCCTAATGCTGCAAACTGTGGCCCAATATTAGATGCAACCCCAACAGCCCCTGCAACAACACTAAGCATAAACAGAAAAACAATAAGACTCATTATTCCTGCCAGGATTTTAACCAGGACTAATGGCTTGAAAAACCACCGTTGTTATTCAACTACAGGAAACCTTAATGACTAGCCTACGAAAAACCCACCCCTTACTTAAAATTGCAAATGACGCACTAGTAGACCTACCTGCCCCTTCAAACATTTCTGCATGATGGAACTTTGGTTCCCTCCTGGGTCTTTGCCTGGGTGCTCAAATTGTGACAGGGCTTTTCCTTGCAATACACTACACCTCTGACATTGCCACAGCCTTCTCATCTGTTGCACACATCTGCCGCGATGTTAACTTTGGCTGACTAATCCGAAACATGCATGCCAATGGAGCCTCATTCTTTTTCATCTGCATTTATATGCACATTGGACGAGGGCTCTACTATGGCTCTTACCTTTATAAAGAAACATGAAACATTGGAGTTGTTCTTCTACTACTAGTAATGATAACTGCATTTGTCGGCTACGTCCTACCCTGAGGACAAATGTCATTCTGAGGTGCAACAGTAATCACTAACCTCCTTTCTGCAGTCCCTTATGTCGGAAACACACTTGTACAATGAATTTGGGGGGGCTTCTCAGTAGATAATGCAACACTTACACGTTTCTTTGCCTTCCACTTCCTCCTCCCATTTGTTATCCTGGCTGTAACTATCCTACACCTCTTATTCCTACATGAGACAGGATCAAACAACCCTGCTGGGTTAAACTCAGATGCAGACAAAATCCCATTCCACCCCTACTTCTCCTACAAAGATCTCCTTGGCTTTGCCATCATGCTACTTGCACTAACATGCCTTGCCCTCTTCTCCCCTAACTACCTGGGAGACCCCGACAACTTCACCCCCGCAAACCCCCTAGTAACACCCCCGCACATCAAACCAGAATGATACTTCCTATTTGCTTATGCCATTCTACGGTCCATCCCCAACAAACTGGGAGGGGTATTGGCCCTCCTTGCGTCCATTCTAGTATTAATACTTGTTCCCTTCCTCCACACCTCCAAGCAACGAAGCCTAACCTTCCGCCCACTCTCACAATTCATCTTCTGAACCCTAGTCGCAGATGTTATTATCCTAACATGAATTGGAGGAATACCAGTTGAGCACCCATATATTATCATTGGACAAATTGCATCTTTCCTATACTTCTCCATTTTCCTAGGCCTTTTCCCACTAACAGGCTGACTAGAAAACAAACTCCTTCAAACTGCATGCAACAGTAGCTCAGCGCCAGAGCGCCGGTCTTGTAAGCCGGCCGCCGGAGGTTAAAATCCTCCCTATTGCTCAAAGAAGGGAGATTCTAACTCCCACCCCTAGCTCCCAAAGCTAGCATTCTAAATTTAACTATTCTTTGTTAAGTACATGTATGTACTTACCCCATATACATATATTAAGCATATCAATAATGCTTTAGGACATAGCTATGTATAATACTCATTAATAGGCTTTGGACATTCATCCATCAATTATTCTTCAAGAGGTACAGAATGCACAAAATTAAGATTAACACAAATGCATACTAATAGCAATTACCCAACTATATAGCCACACACCAAGTTAAGACCTAACACCGACTTTAACAACCCATATATAACAGGTTCCCCACCTCTGCTCAGAAAAATCCGATACAGACAAGGAAGACATTTTAGTCAAGCCCTGTACATCTATTTAATGAAGGTGAGGGACAATTATTCGTGGGGGTTTCACAGAATGAATTATTCCTGGCATTTGGTTCCTACTTCAGGGCCATTACCTGATATATTCCCTCCACTTTCATCGACACTTGCATAAGTTGTTGGTGGGGTCCTATCTGGTAGCGAAGCCACATGCCGGGCGTTCTTTCTAATGGGCATGGTTATTTTTTTTGTCCTCCTTTCATCTTGCATTTCACAGTGCAGCGCTAAGGTTAACTGACAAGGGTGTACATTTTTCTTGTTTAAAGTGTAATTATTTCATGGTTTAAGATATCTTTATAAGAATTGCATAACTGATTTCATGAGCATAAATAGCTGATAGTTTCTCCTAACATAGCTAAGAAGTGCCCCCCTCGGTTTTTGCGGGTAAAACCCCCCTACCCCCCTAAACTCGTAAGCTGATATTAATCCTGAAAACCCCCCCTGGAAACAGGAAAGCCTCGAGTTAGGTATTTACCCCTCCCATAACGCATCTATTTACATTATTAAAATGATATTTTT